TTCTTTTCTTTGATGGGGCATCCCCCTATCTTTGAATTTCTTTGAATTGAATGAGCCTATCCTCTACTTTTCTGTTCGTATTCAAAGATATTGAAACTGATCTAACATCAGAATATTAGGATAGTAGGACTCTTCAGACCAGACAAAAATAAAAAATAGTCAGCAAAGTTGTTTCTTTATTTGTTCTTTATTAAAAATAAATTAAATAATAAAAATTTTCTTATTTATATGCTATGAGTAATAAGATAAAAATTATTATATAAATCTCATTCTAATATCTCTAATATAGTAATTATAGTAATAAATAATAATGAGAATGAGGTTCAGAATGAGATTTATATTTTTCATCCAAAAATTTATCTTTTTTATACAATACATAGGTCGTCGATTCGGCAGTGGATAAAAAAGGGGTGGGGAAAGATACCCATCTTTCCTGTACCTGTAAATGGTTCAAATAAATTTATCCATATGAGTGTTCTACATCGGATAAATTCCCAATTATTCATTTGTTTATCATTTTAAACAAATTTCGCTACTAAATGTAGCGGTAGAAAGAGTACCATGGTATGCTGTGCCTGGACTTCAAACAATTTATCTTTAACCATGTAAAAGACCTCAACATTATTGGTTGATAGAGAATCAAAGTTCATTTACCAATTAGTCACGAAATGCTATGGTTCTTAAATATATGATTTCTGAATGAAATCCAATTACGAAGTAATTCGTCGAGATTGTGCACCCTTTTTCTTATCTTATTTTCGCTAAAAAAAAAAAAAGAATACATAAATATAAAGAAAGTGCAGCCGGCGAAATCCAACCTATTCTTGAAATACACAACTCGCACACACTCCCTTTCCAAAAAAAATCAATACACCCAGTACTACGCTTAGATTTATTGGATTTGTTGCTAAAATATCGGTATTAAACTCGAAACTCCCAGCAGATGGCCAGTGCCCCATGGAAACAAAAGAATCGGTTATATTTTTCATATGCTCTCCTCTCATAGATAGGACTAACAAAGAACAGAGTTCTTTTTGTATCACTCTGCTCACCTCCCCCTTTTTTATCGATTTTTTATGTAATTAGTAATGGAATGTTTTTCGTTCCATTTCTCATATTTCTTATTCTTAATGGAATTTTACTAAACTAAGAATGAAAGGGAAGAAAGCTGGTGGATCCGCTAATTACTTATCCTCAAATCAGTCCCCCCAAAAGTTCAACAAACAAACAAAAAACAAATAAACATAGTTATAGGTTATAGGAGTAAAGTGTTGATATAATTCGAGAGAGCAAAGGTAAAATCCGAGTTTATAAAATAAGAAAAAAGATAGTCCCCCTTTTTTACATTTTGATTCTACGATTAAATTAAACAAAAGGATTTGCAAATAAAAGAGCTAATGCCACGACCAGTCCATAAATTGTTAAAGCTTCCATAAAAGCCAGACTAAGCAATAAAGTACCTCGAATTTTACCCTCTGCTTCTGGTTGTCTCGCAATACCTTCTACAGCTTGGCCTGCAGCAGTACCTTGACCAACCCCAGGTCCAATAGAAGCAAGCCCCACAGCCAATCCAGCAGCAATAACGGAAGCAGCAGAAATAAGTGGATTCATGGTAATTTCCTCGCAACAAAAAAAAAAGAAATGGTTAATGATACAACCAACCAATGAATTACTACTTAATCTTTAATCTACTTCTTTTCGACTTTGACTATTTATTTTATTACACTACCTTTTTAATTTACTAAAACTTATTTTACTTACTTATTTTTTTTTCTATTGATACTTATCACTAAAATCTATCGGATTAAAGTAGCTCAAAATTCTAACAAAATATTACTTAATTTTAAGAACTACTTCCATATACCGTTTGTTTTTCCTTTCTTTCTACCCATGATGGAGTTTTATTTAATTATGATTATGTAATTATGTATATGTATGTAATATAGATATATATATATGGTTTTAGCCATTGTGTTTTCTTGTTTATAAACTATTCTATTCTTTCATTCAATTAACAATCACAGAAAAAAAAATATAAAAAAGAGATAGGGATAATTCCTATCTAACTAGTAAATAACATATACTTTTTTTCTTCCATAACGTAAACCACCTGCACTTTTTATTCTATTAAATCGTATTCTGTAACCATTCTTCGAAACATACACAAGGACTAATACTCATAGACATTACATATATCTAGTAAGACCCCCCAATCCTTCTTTCTCTTACAAACTCTGCAATATCATCTATCTTTCTTTATATTTTTATATTATTATATATATAATCTAATTATATATTAACTAATTATATATTAATTATATTAATTATAATTAGATTAGATTTAGATTAATATTATTAGTGATTTTCATATCTATTTTCTTCTCCAGCCCTGTGGATTATACCCCTTAATTTGGATAAGCTTAAAAAAACTATTTCTAAAGTTAGTCAATGATGACCCTCCATGGATTCGCCTATATAAGCCGCAGACAAAGTTGCAAAAATAAGAGCTTGAATACCACTTGTAAATAATCCAAGAAACATGACAGGTATAGGAACTACTAAAGGCACTAAAGAAACAAGAACAACAACTACTAATTCATCAGCCAATATATTCCCAAAAAGTCGAAAACTAAGAGATAAAGGTTTTGTGAAATCTTCTAGGATATTAATTGGTAAAAGTATTGGAGTTGGTTGAATGTATTTCCCGAAATATCCCAATCCTTTTTTGCTAAGACCTGCATAGAAATATGCCACTGACGTGGGTAAAGCTAAAGCAACAGTAGTATTTATATCATTCGTGGGCGCAGCTAACTCCCCATGAGGTAACTTTATGATTTTCCAAGGTAAAAGAGCACCTGACCAGTTAGAAACAAAAATAAATAGGAACATCGTTCCAATAAATGGAACCCAAGGACCATACTCCTCTCCAATCTGAGTTTTGCTCAAGTCTCGAATAAATTCAAGGACATATTCGAATAAATTCTGCCCATCGGTCGGAATTGTTTGTGGATTCCGAACAGCTATGATGGCTGAGCCTAATAAAATAGCAATTACAACCCAAGAAGTGATAAGTACTTGGGCATGAATTTGTAAACCCCCTATTTCCCAATATAAATGTTGGCCCACTTCTATACCTGACATATCGTATAATCCTTTGACTGTTTTAATGGAACATGGTATAACATTCATATTGTCCTCTAATATAAATCGAACTTAAAAAAAGGAATTATTTTGATTCAACCATACCTTTATCAATTCATCTAATTTCATTCATGAATAGGAATCGTATATTTAGGATACCAAGAAATCACATAAAAAAAAAAATACCAATCATTTTTTATTCAATATTCAAAACATAGTTCAAACTCCAAGAAATGCAAACAAAAATAATGACCAATCAAAGAAATCCATGGAATTCAACAAAAACGAACTAATCTTATTCTTCTTAACTATTAAAATTAAATTATAGGATAATCAACCTTTTTTTATATAGCTTTTGCGGCCCTCCCAAATTGCGGATACTAATTTTGTAAGAATAAATCGAATAGATGCTATAGCATCATCGTTAGCCGGAATAGAAATATCTGCAAGATCTGGGTCACAATTTGTATCGATTAAACAAATCGTCGGAATACCCAAAATAACACATTCTCGAAGAACCGTATATTCTTCTTGCTGATCAACGATAATTACAATATCGGGCAATCCCGTCATATATTTGATCCCACCCAGATACCTTTGCAAGGTGGATAACTTTCTCTTCAACATTGCTGCATCTCCTTTTGGGAGACGGGTGAGTTTCCCCATTTTTTGTTCCGCTCTTAAGTCCCTGAACTTCTGAAGTCTTGTTTCTGTAGTAGACCAATTCGTTAACATACCACCAAGCCATTTTTTATTAACATAATGACATCGAGCCCTTATTGCTGCTGATGCTACTAAATCCGCTGCTTTATTTTTTGTGCCAACGATTAGGAAGTTTTTTCCCCTACTTGCTGCATCAAAAACTAAATCGCAGGCTTCTGATAAAAAACGAGCAGTTATAGTCAGATTTGTAATATGAATACCTTTACGTTTTGCAGAGATGTAAGGAGCCATTCGAGGATTCCATTTCTTAGTACCATGACCAAAATGAACTCCTGCTTCCATCATCTCTTCCAAATTTATGTTCCAATATCGTCTTCCCATTTTCCCACACTTTCTCTTTGTTTTTTTTTCAAAGAGATTCAGTACCCTGTGAAATAAATAATTGTTCCGACGGAACCTTCTACCAGGATTGACCATTGATCTACGACCCAAACCATGAATTTATTTTCATTCTTTATTTTTCGTTAATTAACAAATCCATAATCGGACCAGAAAGTTAAGAATTAACCTCTTGTTAGGAATTACTAAATCATGTAAATGATTGGTCTGATGTCCCATGGAAATTGTTCGGGACCCAAGAACAAAAAAATTCTCTATAGTGTAACAAAATATCTCTCATTTCCAATTCGAATGGATTCTTCCTTTTGATTTTCAAATGAATGTTTTTATCTTGCTTTGAACGATGTACTAATTTTTTGAATCCAGTACCAACCGGTATAATCCCCCCCAGAACAACGTTCTCTTTCAGACCTTTCAACCAATCAATACGACCTCGTAGAGCAGCTTTTGCTAAAACTCGAGCAGTTTCTTGAAAACTCGCTTCGGATATGAAACTTTGAGTATTCAGAGATGACTTCGTTATTCCCAATAAGATTGCCCGATAACAGATCGCTTCATCCAAAACACGCCCTGCTCGCTCTGCTCGCAACAATCCAATCAGTTCTCCAGGTGAAAAAACATTAGACATTCCATCTTCTGAAACCAACACTTTTGATGTTACTTGACGTACAATAATCTCTATATGTCTATTATGGATCTGTACCCCCTGGGATCGATAAACCTTTTGGATCTTATTAACCAAAGAGATACGACTTTGTGCTATGGTTAGTTCAGCTCCAATCAAGAATCCCCAGGGGATCCCAAGAATCCTTGGGATACGTTCGTCCCAACCTTCAACTCTCTTCTTGAGGTTCATCGATATTGAATCAATTGAACGAACTTCTAAGATTTGTTCCACTTTTGGAAGACCTTGCGTGATATCGCCGGATATCGATTTTTCATATATAAATGTAATTAATGTATCTCCTTCATAAAAGGTTTGACCATAATGGCCATGAACAGTAGCTCCCGGAGTGATCAAATAGGGCTTAGCTGATCTTATAACTAAAGAGTCAGCATGAACAATGCAAATTTGACCAGATTTTTTTATGCGTGATCCGTATTTCAATATACATAAATTTGCACAAAGAAATAGGCCAAGGCTAATTACTGTCCATGCCTCTTCACAATAATCGTGATGGAGAAAACACCAATTCAAATGGAATAAATCAAAAATGATGTTACTACATGGATCGGGATTATAAATCCTACTATTTTCATCTAGGAAACAGTATTGAAATTGAAGTACTTGGAAAGTCTGTTGAAAATTGTCAAGTAACAAATATTTCTTTAAATAGATTTGATTATAAGTTATTAAATAGTAAGATGAACAAGGATTCGCTATTTTAGGTACAATATTACCTAAGGGACCCAACAAATACCTAATTGGATTCATAGGATCCGATTCTTTTGTATTATATCTCGAAGTATTGAAGGGGCCAATTCGAGAACAATTGGATGATGACAAAATTCGGAAAGATTGGCATTCCTTATTTCGATTCAACAACGTACCAAGAGTTACCTGATGTTGGATAACTGATTGAGTCTTCGCCTTGGAATTAAAAGGATTTATATTGGTACGATCTAATCCAGTATTGTAAATAAATCCTGAACCTGACGTATCATACCGTTTTACGGTAGTGGACTTTACTAACTCAATTCTGATGAAATCACGAAGCAGATCATTTGCCCTTATTTCAACAAAGGAAGCATGAACCTCTTCTTCTATTTCTTCTATAGAACCCCTTTTTTCTTGGTCCCAATTCAATACTAAGCAAGCCCGAACTAATTGAATACTTGTGTGAGAAATTCCTCGAATTGACTTGCTATTTCCATAAAGTATATAATTGACAATTCGAAGTTGTACATTATCCTTTTCCTGCAAGAGATCCTGAGGGAAAAGTGTTGCTAAATTTATTCCATCGGATTTTTCATATGTGACTACGGGACGAACCAAAACAAAATACTTTTTTTTTATAGGTGTGATCCGTTGGACATAGATCCAATTTTTAAATTTTTTTGATCCCTTAGAATTTTTTGGTGGTATCAAAATGCCGCTGTGCCTAGATATTTTATCCGTCTCTCCAGGAAAATGAATATCTCCAGAAAAAATTTTCAGTTCAATACTCTTTTTTTTTCTCTCCACTCGGACTAATCCACCTACTCGGCTTCTTGTATTTATATTTAAAGCAAGTCGTGTATCTACTCCAACGATACTATTGTTCCGGACCATTATGGGCAAAGATACGGGGAAGATATGTACTTCTTCCGGAATGAAAAAAAATCGATCTACTCTCATTTGCATTTGGTATTTCGGACTAAATTTTTTTGCTCCTCGATACTCAATCAAATCCTCTTTTTTTACGATTGAATCTACTTCGACAATACCATATTTAGTAATTCCCGAACTGATTCTTCTGTATCGCGGATCATCAAAATAAGCAAGAATACTATTTTTACGTAAAATACCATTTATGGGTATTTTAATAGAAATACAAAAATAGGGTTTATTTTCTCGTTCTTGATCATATTGTAAGGGAATCACGAATCTATTTCTTCGCTTTTTCGCCAAGGAATCATTGTAATTCTCTTGAGAAATAGAGGGATCCATGAGATTCCAATGACCATTGGATATGATTCGACAAGGTTTTGAATACTCAATAATTTTACCATCCTTTTTACTTTTACCAAAAGTATCCAACAATTTATGTCTTACTTGATCATTAGTAAAATCAAAGATATATCTTTCTTCGACAGAAAATGAATTATAATTCATTTGATCTTGATCCTTGTGGAGTGAAAAAGACACTATACTGGATCTGCATAGACCTACTGCTAATATCCATAAATGGCTTGTTTTTGGTAATAGATGAACACTACTATATGGATATTCGGGCGCATGATGCACATCAGTACTCCAGTGCATTTCTCCTTCTGACTCAGAATAAATATGTTTTCGAACCCTCTCCTTAAAACAAAAAGTGGACGTTCCGGCACGAATCTCGGCAATTACTTGTTCCGATTTTACATATTGATCATTTTGAACTAAAATCAAACTTTTTGTTGGAATATTGACATTATGTATAATATCTCGACCCTCAATAGTTACATACAAGTCTATAAAACATAGAAAAGCGGGATGCCCATGACGGGTACGTGTGGGATGAACCAAATCCTCATCAAATTTTATTTTTCCATTAGAGGGAGCTCGTACATGTTCGGCAGTACCGCCTGTGAATACTCCGCCGGTATGAAAAG